ATCAAATAATATCGAAAAATATATTTTTTATCTTATAGGAACTTACAACTATGCCATGAAAAGAATCCCTTTTATCTATTTTTTATCTATATAGAATCTTTATATAGAATATATATAGAATAGAAAGGTCTGGATATTTATTCATCTAATTATTCTTTAGAGTACAAGTACACTACTTCCGTAAACTTCGCTTCATTTATCATTTAGTTCAGTTTTAGTTTAGGTTTATTCTGTAAAATGAAATTTCATAAATAAGAATTCAATATAAATAAGAATAAGGAGTCTTTATGTCGCGTTACCGGGGACCTCGTTTCAAAAAAATACGCCGCCTGGGAGCTTTACCGGGACTAACTAATAAAAGGCCTAGAGCCGGAAGTGATCTTAGAAACCAATCACGTTCCGGTAAAAAATCTCAATATCGTATTCGTCTAGAAGAAAAACAAAAGTTGCGTTTTCATTATGGTCTTACAGAACGACAATTGCTTAAATACGTTCGTATCGCCGGCAAAGCCAAGGGGTCAACAGGTCAGGTTTTACTCCAATTACTTGAAATGCGCTTGGATAACATCCTTTTTCGATTGGGTATGGCTCCGACTATTCCTGGAGCCCGTCAATTGGTTAACCATAGACATATTTTAGTCAATGGTCGTATAGTAGATATACCAAGTTATCGCTGCAAACCCCGAGATATTATTACGGCGAGGGATGAACAAAACTCTAGAGCTCTGATTCAAAATTCTTTCGATTCATCCTCTCAGGACGAAATGCCAAAACATTTGACTCTTCAACCATTCCAATATAAAGGATTAGTCAATCAAATAATAGATAGTAAATGGGTCGGTTTGAAAATAAATGAATTGCTAGTCGTAGAATATTATTCGCGCCAGACCTAAACCTAACGAAAAGAAAATAAAAAATCACAAGGGTTCGGACAATTTTGATCCCTTTCGTCGAAGTAAATTAACCTAAGGTTAAGATAAATAAGAGTTTGATCCGGATTTTTCTCCGATTTAGGTATCATAGAACGGGAGGGAGGTTTTCATTCCTTGTCTACTCTTTTCCTTTCAGTATTTTCCGTGACACAGTAATTAGTAATAAAATATATATCAAAGAAAGGTCTAACTGTTTTGTGTTGGAATATAATTTTATATATTTTATATTTTATTTTACTCTTTTGGTTAGTAAGATCAATGAATTAGATGAAGGTACGGAAAGAGAGGGATTCGAACCCTCGGTAAACAAAAGCCTACATAGCAGTTCCAATGCTACGCCTTCAACCACTCGGCCATCTCTCCTACATAATGATTATGACCCAAAAACCGAGTGAATAGCGAGCCGGTACTAGTAGATTATTGGATAGGAACGACCAATTAATTCTAATTATAACTATAAAAAATATTATAACTATAAAAAATAGATAAATTTTCATCAAAGTCAAAGAAAGATCTTTCTTTTGAGGTTAGGCGGATAAATATAAAATATGAAAACTGTTAGAAACATTCTATTCATGTTTGCAAAACCAGCCTTCGCCTCTTTTTCTGTTATTTTATACCGGTACCGAAGGCAATCACTAAATTATAACGAATCAGCTGATTGATGGGTCTATTTTTGCACTTAGGTTATCTATTTTTGCACTTAGGTTAATGGATCTCTTTAGATCACGATTCTATTTAGACTATAATTCCATATCTTATATCTTAAGAATTCTCAAATTCCTTTCCAGTCCAGTATTCAGAATATATATAGTTGATTGTATAGTGTATACCTCCTATACATACAAAATAAAACGGGCGGGTTTTTTCATCATAGAACGGTTATTCGATCTTTTTTTCTTCTTTGGATGAGAATTCAATAAAAAAATTTTTCGTTATTCTCATCTGTAACTTCAATGAAATTGAATACTTTCTTTTGTTGGTATACTACTCCATTTACATTAGGATGAAATCGAAGCGTACTCCAATATTTATTTCTTTGTTTTTTTTTTTTTTTATTCCTGTCAAAAAGGAACAATTTGAATAAATATAAATACAGGGCCCATATCTTTTTTATTAATGAATCTGTTTTTATGTTATTTCGTACTGTACAATTCTTTTCTTTGTGGGATCGGTTTACCACTAGAGGTAATGAGAATAATTATAGAATGGATTGCTACCTATGCCTAGATCGCGGATAAATGGAAATTTTATTGATAAGACCTTTTCAATTATAGCCAATATCTTATTACGAATAATTCCGACAACTTCAGGAGAAAAAGAGGCATTTACCTATTACAGAGATGGTGCGATTTGATTCTTTTTTATTGCTCTCAATCTTAGGAAAAAGACACATGATTTGGGATCGGGATAGAAATAAAAATTTTGAAAAAAAAAATCTACGCTTGTTGAAGGTAAAGTTTGGAAATAGAACAATTCCTTCTGTCGTGTATCCTCCATTAATGCAACCTCGGATGCTACGGTTTAATTGTCGACTCTAGTATTGAGCGAAAGGCTACACCTATAGG